ATACAAATAAAAAAAAATGGAAGATTTAGTTACGATTAGAAGGAAACTTTCTATATCTTTCTCCATGGATCCTTTACTCATACTCAAAAAATTGGACTCATACTCAAAAAATTGGGAGTATTGATCCAATTCAAAAAACTTATGTTTTGTAATTTCCAAATTCAATTTGTCAATCTCGAATTGATTCTTCTTGAATACAAATTACGATAATGTATATTATTCCTCGAATCGTTCGTTGAGAGGTAAAGGATTAAACCCTTTTAAGATAAGAAATAAAGTTTTTGATCGGAATATGAATCAAACGAGGGATCCCTTAACTAGTAAGGGATCCATAGAACGAATCCCACTTTTACCACTAAACTATACCCGCTCCAATGCGATTATTGTATAAAAATGGACCTTTTGTCCAACAAGGGAATCAGAAATAGGATCATAAAAGAATCATGAAAATGATAGTGTTGACGTGTTTCGTAAGGGGATCTAATGAGATTAAGAAAAGAGGACTCATTTCATTTTTGCATCTTGTTTTGCTAAAGGTGTTTTGACAGCTACATCTCGACAAAACTACTTATACTTAATACTTAAGCCATAACATAAAAATGCATTGTGCAATAATCCTTAGTTCCATTCTTTTTTTTTTTTTCTTTTAGATACTTTACCGGAAAAAAAGAAAGAGTAATAAGAAATGACATTCTTATGTTTGATCTTGTTTCAATAACAAGTATTTTTTTCAGATTTATCCAGGATTCATGGGAACAAAAAAGGCCCGGCCAGGTACTGACCTGGCCGGGCTGAAAAACAAGTTTTTTTTTATTTCTTTTTTTAAAAATTAAAAAAGAAAATTCTATAAAAATATATATAAATATAAGAATAGAATAAATTAATAATTATTTCTTAAATAAAAAAAAATAAAAATATTCAATATATTAATTCTTGTAATTATTTAGAATTTATATTATTAATATATTATTAATATTTAAATATTATTAATTTCTAGAATTATATAATTAATAATATAATTAATATTTCTATATTAGAATAATATTTCTATATTCGAAAAATAGAAAAATTCAAAGAAAGATAAGATATAAATATAGAGAAGGACCTTTTTCAATTGGGGAGAGATGGCTGAGTGGACTAAAGCGTCGGATTGCTAATCCGTTGTACGAATTTTTCGTACCGAGGGTTCGAATCCCTCTCTTTCCGTCGATGATTTGGTATTTTATTTACTTTTTGAATTTATAGAACAGAGCCTCTTTTGTTTCTTTTCTTTGTTTGTTTGATTTTTTTTTCATATTGAATTAACGATTCACTTTTATTATTTAATAGTTAAAGATGTAAAATCAATAATAAGAATATTTCGCACAAGCAAGGAAAACACAGAAAACAAAAAAGATCATATTTTTTATTCTTCACGTCCCGGATTACGTCCTGGATCGTTAGATAGGAATCCGAAGATGAAAAGAGAAACAAAGAAAATCACTACCGTGTAAACAAATAGTTTTAGAGTAAGCATTACAGAATCTCCAAGATCATTAAAAAAAAAAAGAAAGAGAATAGATTCTCCTATACTACACATTATGTTTCCTTTGATACTAAGAAATGAAGTCATTTCGAGAAATAGAAAAAACTTTTCGGAAATTTATTTGTAATAAGAGTCGATTCCTTTATTACCAAAAATTTGCTTTCATATCCATAATTAGATATTGGTGGGGAACTCATAATAGGATTTTTCAATGGAAAAAATGTAAGAATGAGGAAATGAGATGGTCCAGATTTTTCTTGTCTATAAGAAGATTTCAATATCAATATTGGAATCGAGGATTCACACTGTAAAACTTATCTGATCTTATAAATTTAAATTAAATTGTTAAAATGTTCGAATCTTTTTTTCGAATAAATTCTGAATTTTTCTAGGACAGTATTCAAATTAAAGATCTCATCGAAAACTTACAGCAGCTTGCCAAACAAAAGCTAAGAGAAAAAAGAGTACAGGTATTACTGGCATAATATCCACAATTGGATTCAAAAAAGCGTAGGCTTCAGGTAATTTCGCGAAGAAAAAACTACTTGAATAAAGGGCGGAGTTAATACAAATACAGACCAAACTAAAGATATTAAGCATAACAAACATTTTGTTCTTTAAGATAATTGTATTTTTTCTTTTTGTGAGTGAAATTAATTAAAATTAAGTTAATATTCTTATTAATATATTCTTAATTTTAGAATAAATGAATTATTAATTTCGTTTTTTTTTGTTATTTATGATTTATACTATTTATCTATTATAATAATAAATAAAAAAGAAATCAAAAGAATTTGAAATCCATAATAAAAAAAAAAAATGATGAATCAAATAAAAAAAAAGTAGACCCCAAAAATCCTTCTTTGATTTTAACTTATCCAATTCAAAATCTTTCCATTCTGAAATAAAAAGAAAATCAAATAGAAGAAGAAGAAATCATACTTTCATGCAATATCTTAATTGAATTATATGGAATGATCCAAAATTGAAGTTTAATTCTATATCTAGACATATCAAAATTCTAGCAACAATTTATTCTATAGATATTTAGATATTTGGACTGGAATTGACGAACAACCAATACCAATAATAGTGTTTATTAGTGTCGAATACAAATAGAAATGGGGCGTGGCCAAGCGGTAAGGCAACGGGTTTTGGTCCCGCTATTCGGAGGTTCGAATCCTTCCGTCCCAGAGCATATCCATTCATGATATATATCATATCTGAATACAAATTGTATATCAGAATAAAGATTGTCCTCTTTTGAGAAACCTTCTGTTTAAGAGTATATAATATTGGGTAGAATTCTTCTTTTTTTTTTTAATGATTCGTGTTATTGTATATTAAAAATGTATAATATATATTATTGTAATAATTATTCTAATAAAAATGGATTCAATTTCGAATTTTTATTTTATAACAAAAAAATAATATCTCATTTTAATTAGAAATTCTATATTTAATTATATAGAAAATATATTTTTAATTATATAGAAAATATATTAATATAAATAATTATATATAAAATATATATATAAATATATATAATATAAATAATTATATATACAATATAAGAATTTCTATTTTTTATATATATTTTAAAAAAATTTAAAATAATAAAATATAAATTTCTATTGTTAATAGAAAAGATTAATAGAATCCATTCTAATATTCTATAATTTTCTATAATTAGAATGAATATATTAATTTAGAATGAATATATTAATTTAGAATAATTTGAATTATGAATTCAAATTCTATTTATTTTTCTTAAATAAAAAATAGAAATTCTATTCCTACAATATCGAGTTAATTTGAATTTTTGTTGATACTAGAAATTTGCCAGAAGGAAAAAATATGGATTATTATGTATCGATTGAATCAATGACTATTCATGATTTCATAATTGAATCAATTACATACCGGCTCCAAACTAGAGGAATGTTATGGTAAAACTTCGTTTGAAACGATGTGGTAAAAAGCAACGTGCGACTTGAAAGACATGATTAGATTAGCTGTGGATTTTTACATCCACCATTTTTCTATTATATAGAAATGAGGGTGCTCTTGGCTCGACATCGTTTGTTCTGTTCCACTTGAATTCATTTTTTGGGGGAGGGGAGAGGGGTTGATGATGGAAATAGTACATGATGGAGCTCGAGTTGATTCATTTCTCAGGGGCAAGTTTCTAGGGTTAGTGAAAATTAATAAGTTAGAACAACTTCGTAAGTCTATTTTCGATATAGAGATGGAAAGGATCCAATTCGAGCAAGTTTCAAAAAAAGTCAAATTTGTTGGAATTGGTAAAACTATTTCGATCAAAAGTGGATCTGGGGGAATCAACCATCTATTTATATGATTCTTTGATGGAAAGAAAAAAGATTGGTATGTTGCTGCCATTTTTGAAACGATTAAAGATCCTCGAAGTAATGTCTAAACCCAATGATTCAAGGAAAAGCTAACGGATCATGGAACAAGTAAATACCATTTTCAATTGTCTCAACAACTATATTAGACTGAAGACGAAAAATAGATTCTAAAGGAGACAGACAAGAAAGGGGGGTAGAGACCGCTCAATAAATGAAATAAAATACCTAACTAAAGGTTTTGTTTTCCTTTGAGTTATTTGAGAGTTATCCAACTTGAGTTATGAGGTTGCGAATACGAGTGATCTTTTTTTTTTCGGGAAAGAATAAGAAAAAAGTATTTAATTTGTTTAATTGATTTGATGATTTTATGGATCTATTTGACATCATAATTCTATACATAGACATAATTTCTAATTTTCTCGAGCCGTACGAGGAGAAAACTTCTTATACGTTTCTAGGGGGGGTGTATTGTTTATCTATCCCAATGAGCCGTTTATCGAATCGTTGCAATTGATGTTCGATCCCGAAGAGAGGGGAGAGATCTTCGGAGAGTGGGTTTTTATGATCCGATAAAGAATCAAACCTATTTAAATATTCCTGTTATTCTATATTTCCTTGAAAAAGGCGCTCAACCTACAGGAACTGTTCAGGATATTTCAAAAAAGGCAGGTGTTTTTATGGAACTTTGTCCTAATCAACAAACGAAATTCAATTAATGAAATAAATAAATAAAAAAAAGAGGGTGGGGATGACTTGTATATAGATTTATATAATCCTTTTCTCTCTTATCCCCACCCCTCCCCCCCGCTCTCTTGCTCTATTCATACCTAATTTATTATTTAATTTATTATTTAGCTGCCATAGAATGCTGTTTTCTATAACTACAAAAATCCGTTTTTATTGATATAAATAATATCAAATAAAAAAAAATGGACAAATGAATAAATGATCTAATTGGGTCTATAAATACATTACCCTCAATGAGGTGTTTTTTGTTGGAATTCTCTGAAGAAATTTAAAAAGAAAGGGGGGTTAGGTTAAGCTTTCTTATTCTATTTATATTATATTGATTGAATTATTATATTTTTGATTGAATAAACCCGATCTCCACTTTTTTCTTAATTCTCATTTTCGCATACGCCTTTTTTGTATCTATGTCGATTATTTATGTAGTGTTAATACAACATAATTGCTTAGTTTTTTTATTTACTTTATTTTATTATTTTTTCTTACTTTTAAATTCAATTGTTATTTAATATTTAAGTTTATAATTTGTTTATTTTCTCCATTGTATTCTTTTTTCAACATTAATATTGACAACAGTGTATCAAACAAATATAATCCGATCGTGAATAAATGGATCTATTTATTCCCCTTCCATAGGATTCTTTTTTACTTCATCAAATGGATGGGTTCGTTGGATTTTCTGTGATATAAACAAGAAAAGAAGTTTTTTTTTAATTTATATTAGGAATAAGAAATTTAGAATAGATTCTAATATATTAGAATCTAAAAAATAATGTATAACATAGGAAACAAAGAGGTGGTCTATAAATTGTGATTCCCTTTTTTTATTTGATAAAATTTCTTGTATTTTCGTCGGATCTGTTCATTTTTATGTTCAGAATCGATTCGACTTCGACATTTTTCATTTTTTTTTTTTTCAATTTGAATTTTCCATTTTAATGGAATATCTTTTTTATTATCCAATTCAATCTTTTTATTTATTTTGATTGCGATTGTATCTACACATCCCATTTTTTTAGTTTATTTTATTAGGGTTGCTAACTCAATGGTAGAGTACTCGGCTTTTAAGTGCGACTCAATTTTTTACACATTTCTATGAAGCAATGGATTCGTCCATACCATCGGTAGAGTTTGTAAGACCACGACTGATCCAGAAAGGAATGAATGGAAAAAGCAGCATGTCGTATCAATGGAGAATTCTAAGAATATTTCATTGTTATTGGATCGGGCCCAAATCCTTGTTTGAATTCTTGGCTCGGAACAAAAGAAATTCGCCGTTGGGTTGAATTAATAAATGGATAGAGTTTGGCGGCTCCAATTATAGGGAAACAAAAAGCAACGAGCTTTCGTTTTGAATTTGAATGATTACCCCATCTAATTATACGTTAAAAATAATATTAGTACTTGATGCGGGAAAAGCTTTTCCCATGAATGGATTATTGATTTTTGTTATGAGTCCTAACTATTAGCTATTCTCCATTATATTATGGGGTGGTGATAAATGTGTAGAAGAAAGAGTATATTGATAAAGATATTTTTTTTTTCCAAAATCAAAAGAGCGATTGGGTTGAGAAAATAAAGGATTTCTACCTATCTTGTTATCCTAGAAGGAAGATAAAACAATTAGATGGAAAAAGCGAGTAGAGAGAGTCCGTTAATGAGTCTTACTTGTTTTCTAGGCATCTATTCCATTTTTTTTAGAATAGAATACCCTGTTTTGACTGTATCGCACTATGTATCATTTGATAACCCAATAAATCCTCGATCCTTGTCCCAAATCGAATTTCAAAAATGGAGGAATTTCAAGTATATTTAGAACTAGATAGATCTCGCCAACATGACTTCCTATACCCACTTATTTTTCGGGAGTATATTTATGCACTTGCTTATGATCATGGTTTAAATAGCTCCATTTTGGTGGAAAATCTAGGTTATGACAATAAATCTAGTTTACTAATTGTAAAACGTTTAATTACTCGAATGTATCAACAGAATCATTTGATTATTTCTGCTAATGATTCTAACAAAAATCCATTTTGGGGGTACAACAAGAATTTGTATTCTCAAATAATATCAGAGGGGTTTGCCGTCAGTGTGGAAATTCCATTTTCCCTACAATTAATCTCTTCCTTAGAGGAGGCAGAAATCGTAAAATCTTATAATTTACGATCAATTCATTCAATATTTCCTTTTTTTGAGGAAAAATTTCCATATTTAAATTATGTGTCAGATGTACGAATACCCTACCCTATCCATCTGGAAATCTTGGTTCAAACCCTTCGATACTGGGTGAAAGATGCCTCTTCTTTTCATTTATTAAGGCTCTTTCTTTATGAGTATTGTAATTGGAATAGTCTTATTACTAAAAAAAAATGGATTTCTACTTTTTCAAAAAGTAATCCAAGATTTTTCCTGTTCCTATATAATTTTTATGTATGTGAATACGAATCTATCTTTCTTTTTCTCCGTAACAAATCTTCTTATTTACGATTAACATCTTCTGGAGTCCTTTTTGAGCGAATCTATTTCTATGCAAAAATAGAACATTTTGTAGAAGTCTTTGATAAGGATTTTCCGTCCACCCTATGGTTCTTCAAGGACCCTTTCATTCATTATGTTAGATATCAAGGAAAATCCATTCTGGCTTCAAAGAATACGCCCTTTTTGATGAAAAAATGGAAATACTATCTTATCCATTTATGGCAATGTCATTTTTTTGTTTGGTCTCAATCAGGAAAGATCCATATAAACCAATTATCCGAGCATTCATTTGACTTTTTGGGCTATTTTTCAAATGTGCGACTAAATCCTTCAGTGGTACGGAGTCAAATGTTGGAAAATTCATTTCTAATCGAAAAT